CCTAATTTATTCCTATAGAATGTCTAGGAACAAGAAGATAAAATCGGATATATCGACAGATTCCCGCGTAGTCCAAAGAAAAAAAAGATCCAATTTCATCTCTATCGAATTTTAATATCAGAATAGTGGATATAATTATGATGCAATGGGTTAGGTCCACTTACTTTTTATTTTGTTGATTTCTAATCGATTTAATTTGATTTCTAATCGATTTAATTGGAATAATGGAAAATAGGAAAAGAATAGTAATATTTGAAGATTTAACGAGACGACTTATTCTTACATTCATTATAATATTTAATAGAATCTTATTCTTACATTCATTATAATATTTAATATAATATTTATAATAATAATAATTATATTATTTATTTAATAATTATTATTTATTTAATAATTAATAATATATTTTTTATTTATTTAATAATATATTTATAATAATATATTTTATTTATAATAATATATTTTATTTATAATAATATATAATAATATATTTATAATAATATATTTTATTTATAATAATATATTTAATATTTAATAATATATTTAATAATATATTTAATAATATATTTAATTTTTATTAATATTTAATAATTTTATTAATATTTAATAATATATTTAATTTATTAAAATAGCAAATTTAGAACCATACTATAATTAATTATAATGTTATAATTTTGATTATATATTAAAATATTAAATTAAATTATACGGTTTGTTACTTTTTTTTTTTATTACTTTATTACAAAGATCAACAATATCTTTATTCGCACTTCAAATATGAATACTACTGCCGGAGTTTTATGATTTATGAAAAAATCAAAGCCCCTTATCGGATTTGAACCGATGACTTACGCCTTACCATGGCGTTACTCTACCACTGAGTTAAAAGGGCTTGTTTGATCCAATTCCTGAATAAAGACACTATGAGTTTAGTATATATACTTATTATAATAGTATATATACTTATTATAATAGATGTACATATCTTATAACTTATAATAAGTATAAGGGTTCATTCAGGAATGAAAAATTTTCTTTATCCAGTAAAAGTAAATTAAATAATTTAATATAATTTAATATAGAGTATATAATATAGGTAAAATAAAACGGTTTATTGATATTGGATTTGATAAATATCAATACAATGAATTGTTTCAAGACTATCCTAATTGACATCATAACTAAATTCATTTGAGTGATACATGTATCCACTAATTTAACATAGATCCAAGATATTTCATTGAATCATTGATAAAGAGATTCGGATAAAGAGATTCGGCGTGGCCTTTGAACCAAACTTTTATCGAAAAAAATTGTATAGAAAGAATCGTGAAAGACGGAAAGATCCTTCGTATCGAGTCATACCATTCCATTATATTGACAATTTTAAAAAACTATTCATACTATGAACATAGTATGATGGCGGTCGTGCAAGTCTGCCCCCATCGTCTAGCGGTTCAGGACATCTCTCTTTCAAGGAGGCAGCGGGGATTCGACTTCCCCTGGGGGTAGGGTACTACGAAAGGAAGTTGATCGTGGATTATCAATAAGCCTGGAATTGATTCTTCCTGGGTCGATGCCCGAGCGGTTAATGGGGACGGACTGTAAATTCGTTGGCAATATGTCTACGCTGGTTCAAATCCAGCTCGGCCCAATAATTTGCCGATCCGCCATGAAATGATATAATATAACCCATTTGTTGCTCTCCAGAAATGCCCGATCCCCCAATCCCAATACGGAAGAAATCCATTTTATGATATATCTATACCACTATTTATTTACTCTCTTTTTACAAGAAATTCTGATCTTGCTAATGATCTAGATTCATATCAGGATCCGTAACTATAAAGTAAAGTTTAAGGAAAAGAGTAAATAAAAAAAAAAAACTTTTTTGATTGAACGAGTGATTATCCAATAGATTTGGCAATAACGAAAGGATTACTAGTAATACCGGCTGCTCTCACTAAAGTACATATACATATGGGTATCGATATATCACACTTGCAGCTCTGTTACAACACGCCAATTCTAATCGAAATTGAAAGGGTTAGAATGAAATCATAAAAATATGTATACTTTATTTTATTATGGTATTTACTTGGGATTGTAGTTCAATTGGTCAGAGCACCGCCCTGTCAAGGCGGAAGCTGCGGGTTCGAGCCCCGTCAGTCCCGACGAATCCAAATCCAATAAAAAACTATATCAATTCATCTCTCTATTTTTTGTGAAAAGAAGTCCAAATAACATAATTTCATTCCCAACAGCGATCCCTCTTCTTTTTTTCTTTTTCGTTTCACATTTATCATCAACCAAATGGGGGAATTTCCATTTCTTCGACTAGTACCGATTCGATTGATGGGAGAGAGGCATATGTGGATTAGTACAATTATTATTAGCATCAGATTCAGGATTCCACGGGATACCGTACTGTACTGGGTCTGGCTTTTTCAATTACTCCCGATCTGTGAAATATGAAATAGAGTAGAGTATTGTATGTTTCCCGGGAGTACATACATAAATGGAATTTGTACAATATAAAATAAATTGAACATAGTTACTGTGTATAGAATAGTATAGAATACTTTTATTTTAAGATTAAAATAAAAGTATATCCTTTTCGGGCCCTATTTTGTGTAACCTCAATTTCAAATTTTACTAATTTGAAATAATCTATCTCATTCAAATTTCGCATTGAGCTTTTGATATATGCGTCCCATTACTAATCCAATGAAAGAGGATATTCAAAAAATAAAGATCAAACAAGGATCACTTTTTTATTAGCGAGGTAATGAATTTTTTTTTTTATAAGGGTTTTTCCTTGAAAGAACAAACTTTATAAATTTATATATAAATATATAAAAAAATAGTTAATTTGATGGAATATTCGATTTTTTTATACCGTAATTTGTACTCGTCTTTATCATACTTCTTTTGTTTTCCAAGAAGATTGGATCATTAAAAAAAGGAGTTTATAACTTAGCTCTTTTTCATTGAGCTTCTATTGTTTGTTGGGGTTTGTTTAGAACCAATGGTAAGTGGAAAGGCGGTTAGATGATACTTCATCAGATGATTGTACAAAGAGGGCGGTAGGTTATAGAAAAGAAAGAATGGAAAAGAATGATAAATAAATAAAGGAATTATTGATTGTATTGGGAATCAAATTTTGAGTTCAGTATGGATAAAAGATCGTCCTATGTTATACTATTCAATTCTTGACGATGAATCGATTTGATAGCTCCGATATTGTTATTCATGATATTGATCCGATTCGATATCATCGAGATGTAATGCATCCCATTGAATTTACAGGCGAAAGATTTTTTATCTCTATGGGATTAACTCCCGAGTTATTGCGAATTAAAGAAAAATTAAACAATGAGATTATGGAAGTAAATATTCTCGCATTTATTGCTACTGCACTGTTTATTCTAGTTCCTACTGCTTTTTTACTTATAATATACGTAAAAACAGTCAGCCAAGGTGATTAATTTGAATTAAACTTGATTTTTTATTTCTTATCAATAATTGCAGAGAAGAAAAGGATAAAAATTTCGCGTCTTAAATGAAATGGGCAGACTAGAATCAGTCGTATTCTATGAGATACGATAGTATGGTAGAAAGATTCAGATATTTCTTTCTACCATACTATCTAGTATTGTTATTGTAGTGTATAAAGTTGTATTGTAATGCGGGTTAATTTAATATAGATTAATATAGATCAATCTACAATAGTATCATCATATTCCTTTTCTATATATATAGAAATAGATTTAATTACGTATATATAATATATATAGATATATAGTGATAATGTATATTATATAGTATCCCAATTCTATTTCTTTGCTTTATCTATTTGTATTTAATTTGTGTTGATTTCAATTAAATTAATTTGAAATAATCGAAAGCGACTTTTACGATTAGAATTCCTAGATTTCTGATTATTTTCAATATGAATCCCGATCGAAGAAGTCATTGATTGAGGAGTTGACAAATGATCCATGGGAACTTCTTCGGATTTCGAAAAGGATTAGTAAAACCCGTCGACTTTTAACGTTTGAACCATGATATGAAATGGGTTCAATAAAACAAGCAAAACATAAATAAAATTTCTAAAATAGTAAAACTAAAACAAGCGGCGCAATATGTGACTCGCCCAAGACAATATTTTAGGATGTGCAGTATCTCGTTGGACAACTACTATGTTATTTCTCAATGTGTATCCACGTAATGGAATAACCGAATTGTTTTCTCTTTGATCTTTGAACAGTAAAGAGGTAAACAAAATAAAAAAAAGTTCCGTTCTTCCTCATGGTCCATATCTAACTTTGGTAAGAGTCAGTTCATCGAAATAGAAAATTTATGAAGAATTCAGTTGGAATAAATTTCCTACCATTTGTATTCCTTTTACTTTTTTTACTTTCAAAATACGAACACGGAAATAATTGAAATATTTCTTTGATTGAAAGAGTATTCTTCATATATATTTATTATTCATAGAATACATTACTCAACTAAAGAGAATTTCGAAATGAAGATATTTTTCATTTCTATTTCAATTTAAAAATAAAATTTTAAATTGAAATAGTGAAATTTTAAATAAAAAAAACTTTGCCGAACGATCTATAAAAAAAGTGATACTGTTTAGTTCCTAAACTCAATTAGTAGTACTTCTAGAGTCCACTCCTTCCCCATACTACTAGTGAAAGGGAAAACGTAAAGACTACCATTAAAGCAGCCCAAGCGAGATTTACTATATCCATGTGAATTATGTCCTCTATCTCTATGAAGGAATTATTCAATTATTGTTCACTAATAAATAATAGGGGAATCACTGGCGCAGAGTCAAAAAGTTATTCTGACCCAACACCGTTGATGAAACAATCCAATAAATCCAATTATAACAAGTTCTTATACGATTTCTAGTATAATTATAAAAGATTAAGCCCAAGCAAAATATGCGGAAACCCCCTTGGAAGTATCAAAGAAATGATACT